TCCTACCCTTAGTTTTTATTTCCTTAATTTAATTGAATTTAGTTTGATTAGGGCAAAGTTCCTTAAAAACTTCTGCCTTTTTTAAAATATCCTGAACAGTTCCTGTAGGCTGAGCACCTTTTTCAAGGAAATAAAGAATAGCAGGAACGTTTAAATAAGTTTGATTCTTGATCGGATCATAAAAACCCACTTTCCGAAGATCTCGTCCTTCTCTTCGGGATCGAACATCAATTGCAACGATTCGATAGACGGCTCATCGGGATAGATGTAGATGAAAAAGAACCCCCCCCCCCCTAGAACCGTATAGGAAGTTTTCTCCTCGTACGGCTCGAGAAAAAATGATTCGAAGTTTTGTATAGGGATAAAATGAGAATAAATAGTAAAGGAATCCGTAAAACAAATTAGCCTATAATTTAAACATAGTCATTTTTATTTAGCTTCCTTCCTGAAAACTCAAAAATCATTTGTACTCATAACTCAAGTTCAATAATTATCAAATATATTAAATAAAATTAAGATATTTTTTTATTGAGTGGTCTTTAACCCCCTCTTTTGTCCCGTTGAAAATCTATTTGGATTCTTTATTCGGATCTATGAGACAATTGAAGCAGTATTTCCTTGTTCTGGGATCCTTTATCTTTGTTTTAAATCATTGGGTTTAGGCATTACTTCGGTGCTTCTTAATCCTTTCAAAATGGTAGCAACATACCCCTTTTGTGATTTCTTTCTATCAACGAATCATACCGACGGTTGATTCGTGCGCGATACACTGTGGATCGAAAAAGTTTTCGCGGTTCCAACAATTTTTTTTTGAATTGCAAATTTGTTCGAATCAGATCCTTTCAATTTCTATATCGAAGATATACTTACGAAGTTGTTCCAATTTATTGATTGGCATTAACCCTAGATCGTTGCCCCTGAGAAATTAATAAATACTTTCTACTCGAGCTCCATCATGAACTATTTACATTACAACCCAACAAAAAAAGAAGGGTTCTAGTAGAATAGAACAAACGACGTCGAGCCAAGAGCACCTTCATTACTATATATTACTATATAAAATAAAATGGTGGATGTAAGAATAAGAATCCACACCGGATCGTGTCCTTCAAGTCGCACGTTGCTTTCTACCACATCGTTTTAAACGAAGTTTTACCATAACATTCCTCTAATTTGGAACCAGTATGGAATTGATTCAATTATGGAATCATGAATAGTCATTGGTTCAGTCGGTACAGAGACATAGTCATTTATATTTTTTCTTAACTACATAGATAATAAAGATTTTTCTGAAGAAATCTTAGCAAGACCCGGGCTTTTTTTGTATGAACGGAACTTTTTTCTCTAAATATCTATCTCAAAAAAATATCTAACAGAAATATCCAGAAATCAAAATATAGACATAACTAACAGAAATAACACGAATAAATAAATTCTATTTGGCTCTGCCTGTTCAAGTGACTCAATAAGATAGACTGAACCATTTCCAACTTCCCAAAGATTCAACTCATAAGAAATCATTACAAATCTTGATAATTGAAAAAGTTTCCTACTTCAACATCATTATTTGAGTCAAGTTTTACTTTTACAGTAAAGCCTACATTTCATTATCATAAGAAATCAAAATCTCTGTTTATTTTTGAGTTTATTTTTGAATAGAATTGTTAATTAGTTAAAGCAAATAAGTTAAATAGATCAAACAATAGAAAGAAATAGCATTGTTAAATATTTAAATTTGAATATTTTATGAATATTTTAGGGATGCAAAATATTTTTCACAAAAATAGAACGACTATTGTCACTGAAATAGGATAACAATACCTACCTACAATACATACCTATAGGCTAATCACTTCCTCGTTTTATATGTATTTTCATATTTTGTTTAACGTGAGGTTAAGTAATCTTTCTGCAATTGTGATCTATGCCCCATCTTATCTTTATCTGGATCACAAAAGGATTCAGTTCCATTTGCATGTCATTTGGACTCGATTTAATTCAGTTTGTGAAAAACTGATATATGATTCCGAAAAGAATCATTCAAAATAAAAAAAGAAAGAAGAATAATATTCTATCCAATATTAGACCTTGAAACAGAACCTTGTTGAACAAAAAAGATGTATTCGGATACAATGGATATGCTCTGGGACGGAAGGATTCGAACCTCCGAATAGCGGGACCAAAACCCGTTGCCTTACCACTTGGCTACGCCCCATTTGTATTTTTATTGGACACTAATACTAATAAAGAATAATATTGGTATTAAGTGTTCGTCAATTCCAGTCCAACTATCTATAGAAAATCTTTCTTCTTTATTCTTCTTTATAGAATATATTTTATTCTAATATATTCTAGATTCGTGCTAGGATTTTGACATGTGTATATCTATAATTCAACTGAATTTATTGATCATTACATTTATTGATCATTACATATAATTCAATTAAGATATTGTATGAAAGTATGATTTCTTCTATTCTCCTTTGAGAATTGGAGGATTTTTGATTGAGCGGAAAAAGAAGGATTTTTTTGTCTACCTTACTTTCTTCATTTTTCCTTATATCAATAACTCAATCAAAATGCAATTATCTCGACGAACAAAATGTCTGTTATGCTTAATATCTTTAGTTTGATCTGTCTTAATTCTGCCCTTTATCCGAGTAGTCTTTTCTTCGCCAAATTGCCCGAAGCCTATGCTTTTTTGAATCCAATCGTAGATGTTATGCCAGTCATACCCCTGTTCTTTTTTCTTTTAGCCTTTGTTTGGCAAGCTGCTGTAAGTTTTCGATAAGATCTTGAATACTATCCTAGAAAATTCATATTTATTCGATAAAAATTATAACAATTGATAAGATCAAATAAGTCTGGGAGTATAAACCTTCAATTCAAACATTGAAATTCTTGGATAGCCGCAACTCGGCTCGCCCCATTTCCCGATTCTAATCCTTTTTCCGGCAAAAGACCTTATTAGGTTCGGGTCCCTTAGAATATCTAATTGTGGGTATGAAAGTGATTTGTGGTAATCAAAGACCCTTATTACAAATTTCAACTTCATTTGAATTTCTAGAATTCATTTCTTGGTGTCAAAATAGGATATGTGATATAAAAATGGAGGATCTATTATCTTTTCTCGTTTTTCTTTTTCAAAAAATGATCTTGGAGGTTGTGTAATGCTTACTCTCAAACTTTTCGTTTACACAGTAGTAATATTCTTTGTTTCTCTCTTTATCTTTGGATTCCTATCCAATGATCCAGGACGTAATCCTGGACGTGAAGAATAAAATCAAAATTTCGTTTTTCTTGCTTGATTTTACAATTTTATTAAGATTTTATATATTCCATACGTTTAACTAGGAAAAAATCAAAAAGGGTTTGCAAAAATTGAAAGAAAAAAATAGAAAGTCATCAACAGAAACGGAAAGAGAGGGATTCGAACCCTCGGTACGAATAACTCGTACAACGGATTAGCAATCCGCCGCTTTCGTCCACTCAGCCATCTCTCCCAGTTGAAAAAGATAATTACTATGTTACATTACACATCAAGTAAGGATTAAAGAAAGTATTTCTTTCACATTCTTTATCGTTATTAGATAATTAGCAATTCCATTTAGATGCTCGAAAGATCCAAATAGAAAGATAAATAAAGAAGACCTTCTTGCTTTTATTTTGTTCGAAGTGCCTTTTAGGCCTGGCCCGGTCAATACCTAGCCGGGCCTTTTTTTGTTCCAACGAAGTCCCTTTATTTATAGGTATAGGAAACATACTCTAAAAAAGATACCCAATTTGGTATCTGTGTAAGAATTTCCATTTTGGGGTTTACATCCACTTCTCATTTTTGATATAATGGAAATTGAGAAGGATTTTTGATTCAAAAGAATCAATTAAGTATGTTATTCAAAAGAATCAATTAAGTATGTTTTGTAATTTCTTATGTCATTAGGCAAACCCAATTTTAGATTCAAATCCAAGAATCATTCAGGAATTCTCAGTCAACCAATAGTTAATGGTTACCATTTGTCATAAATTTTGGCTTTTTTAAATGAAAATATACATTTTCTTTTTCAATAGAAAAGTGAGGGGAAGTTTTTCGACATTGTATGTTTTGAGATACGATCAATCGAAGGGGTGGATCAAATACAATCAAAAGGGGAAAGGGGTTTCTTTTAGAATTTTTATAAATTTAGAAAAAGGATTAAATTAAAAAAGGGATGCAAGTACAATAAACTAAAGTTTAGTAATCCAACCCAGAAATTTTTCTCCTATTGTGTATCATTTTGGCGGCATGGCCGAGTGGTAAGGCGGGGGACTGCAAATCCTTTTTCCCCAGTTCAAATCCGGGTGCCGCCTCATCAGCAAACGAATCAAAATCTCTTATCTGCTGATAAAAATCACCTAAAATTTCCCCAGCAGAACAGAATAAGGGGATTGTTGCTACTTGGTTGATTCTAAACATCTGTTTGGGGGATTTTGTAAAAGATTGGAAATCTTTCAATCTAAAATTCAAAGAAAGATTATATTATAATGGTCGACGCAAGACGTCCCGATTCCCTTCTACTGCTAATGTAATGTCTACTGATTGGGTCTTGAATTTCATTGGCATAGCCAGCGGCTCACTAGTTCTCGAAAGTCCTTTATGTAATCTACATATATAGACTCGCGAGAATCTCTGGGTGTTCAGGCATTCAATCACTATTAGATTGAGATTGGATGGATAATTTACTTTTTTATAGAAAAGGTATATAAAAAGTGAAAAAAATTATTATTCGTTTTTTGAAACCCCTCGTCAAGAGTATAATATACTATCTCCCAACTGCTTCAGAGAGACAATCGGGAAAGGGTACGGATTAGATCAAATAGGAAATAAAAGTATGTAATAGATAGCAAATGATCTATTTTTACTTTGAAGGGCAACAAAGAATGGGCCCTCTTTTTTTATTACTATATGTTCCATTAGTAACATTTCTTTGTAGCGTCATTTTTTATTTTACTTGTGTTTCGTCTTTCCCGATTAGAAATCATATAGGAATTTTTTAGAAATGGATTTATTTGATTGGTTCATCAATAGTGTTCGGCCAGAATCCCTTTTTGACTCTGGACCATGGATTCTACTATTATTAGTGAACAATAAAATAATGGAATATTTCTATCATAAAGATAAGGGACATAATTGACATGGATATAGTAAGTCTCGCTTGGGCTGCTTTAATGGTAGTCTTTACATTTTCCCTTTCACTCGTAGTATGGGGAAGAAGTGGACTTTAGAAGCACTACTAATTTAGTTGAGGAATCAAACGCGTATCAATTGTTTTATAGATCGTTCTGCAACACATTTTTTATTTGAATTGAAATAATTTTCAAATCAAAATATATTCATTTCGAAATTCCATTGGATTCTAGTGGAGAAATATATTCTATAACAGTAAAACAAATATTTCAGCAACAAAGAGAATTGGGTCCTACGTTAATTCCATATATGGATTAATCACTACATATATTGAAGATAGAAGCTAATATAGTATACCAACTTTATTAGAAAGTCAAGTACAACTTTATACGCTACTATAACACTAATAGAGAGTATGGTAAGAAAGAATTTTCTTACCATACTCTCGGATTTCATAGAATACCGCCCATTATAGCCCGTTGATTTCATTTAAGACGCAAAAAAAGAATCCTTTTGATTTGCTTTCTTCAACTATTGATAAGAACTCAGAAGTGAAGTTTCATTTCAAGTAATTAATTATTTTGACTAACTGTTTTTACATAAATGATAAGTAGAAAAGCAGTAGGAACTAAAATGAACAGTGCAGTAGCAATAAATGCAAGAATATTTACTTCCATAATCTCAATCTCATCGTTTTTTTATTTCAGAATAACTCGGGATTTAATCCCATAGAGATGATAAATCTTTCACCTGTGAATTCAATGAATTCATTACCTATCGATGATCTTGAATCGGATCAATATCATGAATAAGAATATCTGAGCGATTAAATTAATTCGTCGTCGAGAATTGAATAGTATAACATACGAAGATCTTTTATCCATACCGAATCCAAAATTGGATTACCGGACCAATCAAAAATTCCTTTATTTATCTTTCTGCTCTTTCTTTTCTATAACCTACCTTAGGTCTTCCGTCTAGACCCATCAAATGAAGTATCCTCGCCCGTTTCCATTAACTAAAAAACCCGAATAACCAATAGAAGCGAAGTGAAAAAAAAGAGGAATTAGGTTGTAAATGTGAATGATCCAATTTTCTTTGGAAGACAAAGAAGTATGAGAAAGATGATTCACGGGAGAAAAGATGGAATATTCTATCAACTTCACTATTCTTCACTATTTTAGTTATTTTCATTTTAGTTGAGGGGTTGTTTTTTCTTCGACAGAATACTGAAAAAAAGAGGGGAACCCCCATACGGAATGAAATTATGCTCTCTGTCCCTTCTTTCATTTCCATTTCACATCAAATGGAGAGGTGAATTGATGTACTTATTGGATCCGTCGGGACTGACGGGGCTCGAACCCGCAACGTCCGCCTTGACAGGGCGGTGCTCTTGCCTATTGAACTACAATCCCAGGTAAATAAGAAGAGATCTAGCAGAAAATTTGGATTCTTTTTTCTTCTCTCTTATCAGGTATTTCTTAAGAACAAGAGGGTTATACCATCTGTATAGTAGATTGGCTAATTGTTGGGCCGAGCTGGATTTGAACCAGCGTAGACATATTGTCAACGAATTTACAGTCCGTCCCCATTAACCACTCGGGCATCGACCCAACGCCTAATTAGACGTTCCATAATCAACTTCCTTTCGTCTCCCAGGCGAACTTGACAAATATATTTCACTTTTGATAAAATCCTACTCCTATGGTCTTGGTATACCCCTAGAGGGACTTGAACCCTCGTTTTCTCCGTGAAAGAGAGAGGTCGTAACCACTGGACCATAGGGGCACCAATAGACCATAGGGGGCTATGGCCACCTTTATTCATAAATAAACTAGAAATAATAGTTGCTGAGGGCCGGCCAATCAAAAAGCACTACATAATATAAATACAATAAGGAATAAGGCCTAGGGCCGCCTTAACTTAACATAAATCAGCCGAGGGACACCTTTAGAAGATGAATAGGATATGAATCAAACCGAAAAACTCGTTAACTTTTCTGGAGGTTAATGGTAATCAACCTTTACTATTAAACTATACAATCTTTCAACTTTATTTCATTGGTCTTTCTCGTCTTTATCTCTCTCATTCAGAAAGAGTTCTGCATTGGATCCAAGAACCGGTACCTCTGAATCAGGAGGAACAGCAGATGCAAAAAAAAAAAAAAGATTTACCAAAGTATTATTTGGGAATTCTATCGAGCCCTAAATCATATCAAAGTCATATCAAATCAAATTATATTGAGCTCTAAATAATACTGTCAATTGATTGAGCCCTAAAAAATACTGTCAATTGACGACAGGAGGGCAATAAAAGAACAGAAAAGACATTAGGTG